CATAGAGTACATATGATGAGCTACAACAATAGTTGTAGAGCCTAGCATAGCTAGGTTAAGAGATAATTGAGCATGCCATGACGTTGTTAGGATTTCATAGAGACCCTTATGGCCTTGTCCTGTAAATGGGCCTTTATGAGCCTCCAAAATATCTTTAAGTCCATGACCGATACCCCAGTTCGTCCTATACATATGACCAGCGATCAGGAAAAGAATAGCAATAGCTAAATGATGGTGCGCAATATCGCTCAACCATAAGCCACCGGTTATTGGATCTAGTCCTCCGCGAAAAGTAAGAAATTCTGCGTATTTGGACCAATTCAAGGTGAAAAAGGGGGTTGCTCCTTCGGCAAAACTAGGATAAAGTTGAGCCAAAAGGTCACGATTCAAGATAAATTCATGAGGAAGTGGTATCTCTTTAGGATCAACCCCAGCGTCAAGAAATTGGTTAATCGGTAAAGATACATGGATTTGGTGTCCCGCCCAAGAAAGAGACCCAAGTCCTAATAATCCCGCTAAGTGGTGATTCAACATGGATTCTACATCTTGGAACCAGGCCAATTTGGGAGCGGCTTTGTGATAATGGAACCAACCAGCAAAAAGCATTAACGATGCAAAAATTAATGCACCGATTGCAGTACAATAGAGTTGTAACTCACTAGTTATTCCAGATGCTCGCCAAATCTGAAAAAAACCGGAGGTTATTTGGATTCCTCGGAAACCCCCGCCTACATCACCATTCAAAATTTCTTGCCCTACTATTGGCCAAACTACCTGAGCACTGGGTCCAATGTGAGTAGGATCGCTTAGCCATGCTTCATAATTGGAAAAACGGGCACCGTGGAAGTACATGCCACTCAACCAAAGAAAGATAATGGAGAGTTGACCGAAATGAGCACTAAAGATTTTTCGAGAGATCTCCTCCAAATCACCGGTATGACTATCGAAATCGTGAGCATCAGCATGTAGGTTCCAGATCCAAGTGGTAGTATCGGGGCCCTTAGCTATTGTTCTTGAGAAATGGCCGGGTCTGGCCCATTCCTCAAAAGATGTTTTTACAGGATCCCTATCCACAACAATTTTAACTTCTGGTTCCGGCGAACGAATAATCATTAAGTCCTCCTCTTTCCGGACAAGACATACAAAGAGACCCGCCAACTGTCTTTTTAGTGAATCTTTGAAGGATAGATATTATGATTAGTCCTTTTCTTTACTATCTACCGCCCTTCTATTTTTTTTAGTTATTCACTGGAGCAATTATATATTGAAGTCAATCCGAGGCAAGTGTTCGGATCTATTATGACATAAGGATTAGGTGCCTAACGGACATTGATTATCCTGGAAAATTATTTCCCGACATAACAAAAAAAGATTTTTTTTTTTACGTTTTAATTTAAGAAGGTAGTGTATTTTTTTTTTGAGGGTATAAGCCCTACATCTACTTTCCTTGAGTAAGCATAATATAAATATTTTTATTCGATTCCAAACTCCAAGAAACTCATTAGAATTATTAAAAAAATTGTCCTTTAGATAGAATATTTAAATTGCCCTCTTTTATTTACTTTATTACCTCTGTTCTAGAGCCTATCCCTATTGTTTATCCTTATGAAATATGATATAAAATCGAAATGATATAAAATCGAAGGTAGAAGAAAGGGATATAATGAAATTCTTGATTCGATCTTCCTACCAAAATTATTTGATTAATGGATCAACAATCAAACCGCCCATTTTATGAAAATGAAGAGTGGTCTTATTCAAATTCAAAGCGCTTCGTAATCTTCAACCAGTTCTGTGCTTCAATATAATTTCCCGGAGTAAGCGCTATAGCTTGTTTCCAATACTCAGCAGCTTGATCAAACCAAGCTTCCGCAATTTCCGAATCGCCCTGTAGAATGGCCTGTTCTCCTCGGTCGGAATAGGCAGTTCCTTCCCCTAGAACCGTACTTGAGAGTTTCCTACCTCATACGGCTCAGAAATTGCTATCTTAATTTCCCCTATCTTAACTGAATTCGATTTCTCAAAAATCGATCCAATTTCTTATTGGGTTAAGCAGAAGAAGTTAATTACCTAAGTTTCAAACCCTAATTTTGAGCAATAATCAGTCTGATCTTTTCTCCCACCTTCAGAAGAATGAAGCATAGATAGACCTATATCCTTTTCTGAAAGGTAACTATCTCGGTTTCGTGTCTTTCATATATGAAATTTCTATAGAATCCTTGAAAAAGACTTTTTCCCATAAGAAAGAAAAAAGAACTTACTATCTTTGGGATCTGATACTACACCGCTGCTTAATCCTTTAGTGGATCGGCTCTATTACATAAGCAGATTCCTAAATTTTGCCCCATATCATGGTATAATTAAGCAGTTTTTTTTTAGTTGTATCGACCCGGTCGCTCACTAATCGATCTTTACGGTGCTTTCTCTATCAATTTGAGACTTTATCCATAGAGTAGTAGTATAGGCTCGACTTTCTTCTTATTTGGATTCTCGTGAAGTGTTCTTCCTTCCTACAGCTGATAGGGCAAAATCGTTGTTTTGACGATCCCTATGTAGAAAGCCCTTTTTCTAGTATTTACTAGAAAATTTCATCTTTTTTCGTCCTTCTTTCTATAGTGGAGATAGTCGCACGTAATGACAGATCACGGCCATATTATTAAAAGCTTGCGGTAAGAAGGGGTTTCGTTCTAGTGCCCGGAAATAATATTCCAAAGCCTTTGTATGCTCTCCATTGCTTGTGTGTATAAGGCCGATGTTATATAGTATATAACTTCGATCATAGGGATCAATTTCTAGTCGCGTAGCTTCATAATAATTCTGCAAAGCTTCTGCATAATTTCCTTCGGATTGAGCCAACATCCGTTACGGTCGTTCATTCTATTGAAAAAATCTCCGTTCCAAAACCGTACATGAGGTTTTCATCTCATACGGCTCCTCCCTTCTTTACATAGTACTAAGCAAAAAATCTATAGAATGAAAATAAAATTAGTCCCATCTCATTATGGACCGAAAGGGGCTAGTATTTTTCCAAGAAATCTCTAGCCAACCTTCCCCCAAGAGGTTTTTCTTAACACCAATGAATTCTATTAATGCTAGAGGAAAACGATAGCTCCAGGAATTTCTTTGTTCTCAACGCCTCCTATTTAGAGGAATTAGCCACTTCAACAACCTTTGATGGTTATAAGGGTATCCAACGTACAAACCAGATGGTTGTTTGCTATCCCAACCATTCTTCCCAATCCTGATACCGATCAGGAAAGGGTTAATTTCTAACAAAGTTTTTCTCTTGTTGATTCCTATTTCGAGGTGTAGTGCTTTTCTCCCCTATGCTGCCTATTGGTCCTAGTAGAGTAGGATTAGCCTGTAATACAGAACCTATCCTGTAGGTGTAACCTTTCGCTCAATACTCAAATCTACAATTGAAGCATCTAAGGCCACATCAATCGAGGATACACGACAGAAGGAATTGTTAGTTCACCTCACCTTCCCCAAGCGTGGGTTTCCTTTACTAATTTGGTTCTCTCTATGCGAACCCCCTCTCTTTCTCGTGAGACTGAGATGTGGGTAGGGCTAAAAAAAAAAACAAAAAAAAAAAGAGTCAAATCGCACCATCTCTATAATAAGTAAATGCCCTTTTTTCTCCTGAGGTTGTCGGAATTATTTGCAATAAAATATTGGCTACAATCGAGAAGGTCTTATCAATGAAATTTCCATTTATACGGGATCTAGGCATAATTTCCAATCCATTCTATATAGAATTCTTTTCATTCTACACAAAATAACATAAAAACTTATAAATCGCTCCATATCCTCTAAATGGATAAGAGAGGTATGGATTTTCCACTCAGCTCAAATTGTCTCCTTTTCCTTCTGTTTGGACAAGAAGAGATATGAAATATTTGAGTAAGATAGGATTTCATTCCACTTTCTTATTTCTCAACAACAACTTCTGTCATCAGCTATTTCCCGTTTTCAAAGTCATTAATTATCCCATACCCTTTTTTTTTATTTAGATTGTATGGCGTAACATACCTTATGCAAATAGAATTCTAGGGTTCCTTGGTTCCTTTATTTTCTTAGGGAATAAAAAGGATTCTTCTATTCTCTTTTTATTTGGTTTTTCCCAAAAGAAAAACTTTTGAGGGGGCAGAATTCCTAGTAAAAAAAAAAATAAAGGATCCTTAAACTTGGCTAAAAAAAAGAATTTTTCCAATAGAGCCATGGAATCCCCGAAGGTTGTGGCTGGACCTGTACTGCAGGAATACGAAAATTCGCTATTCACTCAGTTTATTTTCCATAATAAGATTATGTAGGAGAGATGGCCGAGCGGTTCAAGGCGTAGCATTGGAACTGCTATGTAGACTTTTGTTTACCGAGGGTTCGAATCCCTCTCTTTCCGTTTTTCTTAATTCATCAACGTTACCAATCACAATGTATCAAATCAAATAACAATTTTTGTGAGCAATAATACCTTTATTTAATAGAATTCTCTAAAGTAAATTACTTTGGTATGTAAAATATACCAAAAAAGAAAAAAGATCCTAAGGTTAATCTATTTCTGCTAGCTGAATGCGAAAATACGAATTAAGAGCCTTAGGTCGATTTAGTTCGGGGAAAGGGAAAGGGCAAGGGGAAAAAAAATTCTATGAACCTTTCCTTTTGCGTTAAGCTCAAGTCTGACGAGAGTAATATTCTACAACTAACAACTCATTTATTTTCAGACCGACCCACTTTCTATCTAGGATTTTTTGTACTAGTCCTTTATATTGCAATGTATCAACCGTCAAATGCTTTGGCAATTTGCCCGGATCGGATGAAGCAATAGAATTTTGAACCAGACGTTTTGATCTTTGGTTATCCTTCGTAGTAATAATATCTCGGGGTTTGCAACGAAAACTTGGTATATCAACTATACGACCATTAACTAAAATATGTCTATGATTAACTAATTGCCGGGCCCCAGGAATGGTTGAAGCCATACCTAATCGAAAAACAATATTATCCAAACGCATTTCAAGTAATTGTAGTAAAACTTGACCTGTTGACTTTTTTGCTTTTCCAGCGATATGTACATATCTAAGTAATTGTCGTTCTGTCAGACCATAATGAAAACGTAATTTTTGTTTTTCTTGAAGACGAATACGATATTGCTCTTTTTTCCCAGAATGGAATTTCTTTTTCAGATTACCTCCGGATTTAGGCGTTTTTCTAGTGAGTCCTGGTAAAGCTCCCAGACGGCGTATTTTTTTTAAACGAGGTCCTCGATAACGGGACATGAAGACTCCTTTTTTTATTGAAATTACATTTTACACAATAAATTTCATTGTATTTACATTACAGAATACATCGAAATTAAAACTGAATTAAACTAAAGGATAAACAGAGTAAAATCTACTAAAGTACCGCAAAAAATGGAATTTCATCAACATCTGTATTTTTTGTATATATATTATTTATTTTAATGTTTTGTATCTAGCAAAATTGTAAGATAGAACGACGTAATGGACTCTGGATTCTCCATTTAATTCGGAGAAAAAATGGAGATTCTTGTTTATGGAACATCAATAGAGAAAAAAGCCGACTATCGGATTTGAACCGATGACCCTCGCATTACAAATGCGATGCTCTAACCTCTGAGCTAAGTGGGCTTACATAACAGAAATAGTGTAACAAATATAAATATATATAGTAAATCTATAAAATGGCAGATCTTAATTATTAATCTTAGTTATTAACTAGTTCGAAATTGGAAATTCTACTTAGAAAAAAAAAGACTAAAATTTCATAAGGGTAAAGTTAGCTTGATATGCTTAACTAAACGATATTCTTAAATAGGATTATAGAATTTATTGAACTTTCTTTTTATTTCTCTAACTCGCAAATCCATTTTTCTAATAGAATCTATTCCAATTTCGATTTTCTATATTGAATTTTATTTCAGATATTTTCAATTTGATATGGCTCGGACGAATAATCTAATACAGAGAAAAGAATAATCTATATGAATAATAAAGAGAAAATGCGAATCTTTTGGCATTTTCATTCGAGCATTATATACATTTTTTCATTTATTGAAATATTTTGTTTTTTTTTATTTGTTAATAATTTAAGGATTAATATTTCACTAAGGAAAAGATAGAATAATAACAAATGAAATTTCTAATTCTGATTAGAAAAAAAAGAATGAATATCAAGCGTTATAGTATGATTTTGAATATTCTAAAAAAGGAAAGAAGGGGGTGGGGGAGAAAAAAACTTTTGGATATATTGATTCCGATTGAATTGGAAATATATCAACGGTAGAATCAATGCAATTCTGAATTGCAATGCAATAAGCGGGGTCTCTTGAATAGAGACGAGCTGCTAGACTACATCGAATAATGAATTCAATGATTCAAAAACTAGGAGATGTAGGAAATTACACAAGGAATCCAGGTTTCAAAGAAAAAAAAGGACAATGGGGATATGGCGAAATCGGTAGACGCTACGGACTTGATTGTATTGAGCCTTGGTATGGAAACCTGCTAAGTGGTAACTTCCAAATTCAGAGAAACCCTGGAATGAAAAATGGGCAATCCTGAGCCAAATCCCTTTTTTGAAAAAACAAGTGGTTCTCAAACTAGAACCCAAACCAAAGCAAAAGGATAGGTGCAGAGACTCAATGGAAGCTGTTCTAACGAATCGAGGTATAATTACGTTGTGTTGGTAGTGAAACTTCCTCTAAATTACTAAATTAGAGAAAGAAGGGCTTTATACACCTAATACACACGTATAGATACTGACATAGCAAACGATTAATCACAGAACCCATACCATAATATAGTATAGGTTCCTTATTTATTTTTTAGAATGAAATTAGGAATGATTATGAAATAGAAAATTCTTAATTTTTTTAGAATTATTGTGAATCCATTTCACTCGAATATTGAGTAATCAAATCCTTCAATTCATTGTTTTTGAGATATTTTTTAAATAGGATTAATCGGACGAGGATAAAGAGAGAGTCCCATTCTACATGTCAATACTGACAACAATGAAATTTCTAGTAAAAGGAAAATCCGTCGACTTTATAAGTCGTGAGGGTTCAAGTCCCTCTATCCCCAAACCCTCCTTTATTCCCTAATCATAGTATTTATCTTATCCTCTTTTCTCTTTTATCAATGGGTTCAAGATTCATTAGCTTTCTCATTATACTCTTTCACAAAGGAGTGCGAAGAGAACTCAATGGATCTTATGCTATTCATTAAATAGATTTCTTTTTTATTAGAGTATCCGAAAAAAATCTCAATTATTAATGAAATTTATAAGTATTATTAAGTAAGCCGTCCACAATGCATAGGACTATCCCCCCCCATTTCCAAATTAGGAATGGAATACTTTATTGATTTTTTAGTCCCTTTAATTGACATAGATGCAAATACTCTACTAGGATGATGCACAAGAAAGGGTCAGGATAGCTCAGTTGGTAGAGCAGAGGACTGAAAATCCTCGTGTCACCAGTTCAAATCTGGTTCCTGGCACAGAAAAAAAGGATCTACCGAATAGATATTGATACAAATACCCCGAGATGCATTGGGGTACGTATTCATTAATAATCTAGAGATTATACACTAAGTAGATAAATTTCTAAACACTTCTTTTAAAAAAAGGGTTCAAATCTCTGGTTCTTTTATTTATAGTATAGAAGGAGGTGAGATTAGGAGCCCTTTGCTTCATTTTTGCATTTCTTATTAATTTGATATTCTGTTATTCCGAAGCATATTTTTTTTTCTTGATACTTACTTTCCTAGTTGTTCTAAATAATGTGCGCGGTACAAAGTTCGTGGTAAGAACTTCTTTGAATCATTGTATTTTTCTGTTCATACGAAGGAAATGAATATGTGATTTTCCAAATTGGAAAATGCCCTTTTTTGATCAGTCTATCTGGACCTTTTTGTATAATAGGAAGTAATTAGAATATAATAGGTATTTCGTTTCGTCTAGGAACAGAATAGCAAAATATTCCGTAACTTGAATAAAATCTAGAGTTGTGTTGTATAAGTGAGCATGAATTTATTATCATTCAATGAGCATCTTGTATTTCATAGAAATTAGGGGTTATATAGTCCTTACGTAAGGGCCAGCCTATCCAACTTTCAGGCATTAAGATACGTTTAAGGCGCGGATGATTATCATAAGAAATTCCCACCATATCATAAGATTCGCGTTCTTGAAAATCGGCACTTCTCCAAACCCAGAAGACAGACGGGATTCTAGGATTATCCTTTTGGGTAAAGACTTTTATGCATACTTCTTCTGGGTTATCTATACCATACTGTATTCTCGTAAGATGATACACGCTAGCTAAAGATCCACCGGGTGCTACGTCATAAGCACATTGGGAACGTAAATAATTGTAACCATATACATATAAAATGACAGCAATGGAATCCCAATCCCCTGCTTTTATTTGTAAAGTTTCTATTCCTCGGTGATCGAAGCCCAAAGATCTATGAACGACCTCATGTTTGACTAGCCAATTAGATAACCACCCCTGCTGCATTGTCTTGATCTCCCCCCCCCTTTTTTTGTATAAATATTTTACATTTCAAATGTAAGTTTGAAAGATTGCACTGCTCTTTCTTTTTCTGCACAAAAGAACCCCTCTTAATTCACTAATTTGGAGGAAGATACTGGCCTTTTGGATTTGAAAAAAGTTTCCGAAGATATATCTAAAGTAGATGGTGATTGATAGAGCAATTCTTGCTCGTAAGTTCCAGTATGAGTACTGCGCCGAACATAAAGTTTGTGACTGGTAGTAAAACATCGATTTTTCTTTTGACTTTGACATAGAGTTCGATCCTCAACAATTTCTCGCGATATCTTCTTACGAAGTTTTGTTAGGGCATCTATAACAGCCTCTGGTTTAGGTGGGCAACCCGGCAAGTAGACATCTACAGGAATTAACTTATCAACTCCTCGAACAGTACTATAGGAATCCGTACTGAACATTCCCCCTGTAATAGTACAGGCTCCCATAGCAATGACGTATTTTGGTTCAGGCATTTGCTCATATAATCGCACTAAAGAGGGAGCCATTTTCATTGTTACCGTACCGGCTGTTAAAATTAGGTCTGCTTGCCTAGGACTTGATCTTGGTACCAATCCATAACGATCAAAGTCGAATCGAGAGCCTATTAATGCAGCAAATTCAATGAAACAACAACTGGTACCATATAGAAGGGGCCATAAACTGGAGAGCCTTGACCAATTCGAAAGATCATTTGGTGTAGTTGAAATAACGGAATTGGAACTTGTTTGGTCAAGTAACGGAAACTCAATCAAACTCATGACTGTCTCAATGGAATCTTTTCCTTCTTTTTTTTTTTTGTCTGAATATTCAGTTAAGACCATTCCAAGGCTCCTTTTCGCCATGCATAAACTAAACCAACAACTAGGATAAGCACGAAAATGAAAGCTTCGATAAAAACGGATACACCCAATACATCAAAACTCATTGCCCAAGGGTAGAGAAAGACCGTTTCCACATCAAAAACAACAAAAACTAGCGCAAACATGTAATAGCGTATTCGGAATTGTAACCAAGCACCCCCCATGGGTTCTATACCCGATTCGTAACTAGAAAGCTTCTCTGGTCCTTCACTACTCGGGGCTAAAAGCCCTGAAATCCAAAATACCAAAATAGGAATAAGGCTTGCTATTATTAGAAATGTCCAAAAAATATCATATTCGTGAAGCAGGAACATAAATGTACTCCCATTAATGTGGAATAGGCAGAACTGAAATTAGTCAATTCAGTTGGTATTGTCAATTTATCCAGAACTTCTCTCTTTTCCTCAGAGAAACAAGAATCTCTTTTGCTCAAACCAAAGAGCGCTTACTTGAGCTTTTGTTTCTTTTGTGCCATGTCTTCCTTACTATCTTTCTTTTAGATTTCCATTCTATTTAGATATGGTATAGACCTAATTCTTATACAAAGAAAACTCTTTTGCTTCACTTTGTCTCGTTTTCTCTAGAATCTCTAGAAAAAAAGAATTGCTCTATCCTTTATTTAAGGATAGTCAGAGACTATTCAATAAAAAAGAAAATACTTACTACTAATTCGATTAGAACCTAATTAAAATAGGATTACTAATGTATGCAGCCTAATGAGGAATAATACTAAAAAAAAACTCTATTGTAGAATTATGAAACAGAATATCCTGTTTTATTATTTACTCTTTCTTTTTATTTTCTTTCGATTTTTTTCTTTTTCTATTTAAAGTAAAGTAGATCTATTTAGATAATGTCCATTTTTACATAATGTATATTATAGTAATATACTTCAAACAAAATAGGAATTCGCAAAATGGAGAAAATCGTTGCAGTCATTATAGGAAAGTCTAGGGACTTAGGTCATATCCTATTTTATTTGAAGAAGGATGGAATTCAAATCAGATAAGGGATCTTTCCTTCTATTGATTTGATCGAAATTCTTTTTTCTTTTCCTGTCTCTATTATTTTCGATAAAAAAGCCTATGGTAATGCTTTTCTCTCTATTCTAGGTCGCAAGCGACCGTCGAGTCTATAAAAAAGTTCTAATAAAGAAAAGAAAATTATACTAAAGGAAACATAGAATATCCATCCTAAAATCTAAAAAAAAGACATATATATTAGTAGGGCTATACGGATTCGAACCGTAGACCTTCTCGGTAAAACAGATCAAACGGATTATTATCGAAATGATTCGAACTGTTTCAAAGACCCAACATGCATTTTTCTGCATTGGGCTCTTTCATCAACTGATGTAAAGATCAGTTAATCCGCCATAGTTTTTCTTTACGGAAAGATAATAATATGGCTCCCTGTGCTCTGATTGATTTATTTGTATTATGATCTATCTAGGAGCAATACCAAAGTGTTTCAAAGGAGGATTATCTTGACTTAGGTCTGCCTCCGGCCTAAATTAAATCAACCTAAGTGAAATGGAGTCTCTATCGTTCCGCTACAAGAGTTAACTATGAGACTTCATACACCTTAAAGTTCATAGAACGAAAAGAAGTTTTTTGGAGGCCCTTATCCTCATTATGCCTAGCATTGAGTGGGCTGGATATTTACCTTATCAACTAGCAAATCAATAGGGGTTCTATTTGATTAGGCACCAGAATTGGCACCCGAATCGGACTGAACCGACTGTTTGTCAGGCTACTGTTCTCCTATTCTCTCGAATCCATGAAGTAAGACATTGATTTTGCAATAAGGTCAATTATGTTCATTGCATAATAAATTCCTTTGAAAAGCATTGGCGCACGTGTAAGCGAGTTGCTCTACCGAACTGAGCTATAGCCCTTGTCAGAGATATCTTAACATATAGATAATTTCTTGTCAAGATGAATATTCTGTAATGCCATAGGATATCCCTTTGATCTATTTACTACATACCAATAAATAACAGAATACCATACCAATAAAGGAGCGGTATTGCTTATAAAAAGAATTCGATCTATAATCGATCGAAGTAATGCGGCTTCTTTTATGATGCTAAATTGCCTACTTAACTCAGTGGTTAGAGTACTGCTTTCATACGGCGGGAGTCATTGGTTCAAATCCAATAGTAGGTAGGTAGGTAGAAAAATTACTAGATAGCATTGGACTTACTTCGCTTCGCTATCTAATAACTTTTTCTACCCTTTTTTCCTTTTTCTTTGTATCAACGAAACCTTTGGATTATCTTCAATTGGATGGGGGAATCCAATTGATAGCCTCGACTCGTATCCTAGCCCGTTTGAGAGCTAGCTTTGCTTCAACCAATTCTTTCGTACCCTCAGCTCTACTCAAGTTAGCTTCGGCTATTTCAAGTGCCTGTTGAGCTTCTTCTGGATCAATGTCACTACCCAATTCTGCATCATTTCCTAAAATGATGATCTCATTATTAACTATTCTCGCAAAACCACTCCACAAAACCGCCGTTAACCATTGGTCGTTGAGGAGGCGTATTCTCAAAGGACCCATATCTACAGCTGTGTTAATGGGGGCGTGGTTTGGTAATACACCAATTTGGCCGCTATTAGTAGGTAAAATGATTTCTTTCACTTCACAATCCCAAATAATTCGTTTAGGAGTCAGTACATAAAGATTTAATTTCATTTCTTCAATTTGTTCTCCTCTTCTAAGTTTATAGCTTTCGTGCTAGCTTCATCGATGTTCCCCACCAAATAAAAAGCCTGTTCGGGTAGGCTATCTAATTCTCCGGAAAGGATTAGTTGAAACCCCCTAATTGTTTCTGCAAGACTAACATACTTTCCTGGAGAGCCGGTAAAAACTTCTGCCACAAAGAACGGTTGTGATAAGAACCGCTCAATTTTTCGTGCTCTTGCTACAGTTAAACGATCCTCCTCCGATAATTCATCCAACCCAAGAATTGCAATAATGTCCTGAAGTTCCTTGTAACGCTGTAAAGTTTCTTTAACTCTTTGCGCAGTTTCATAATGGTCCTTGCCAACGATCCGAGGCTGTAACATAGTTGAGGTTGAATCTAAAGGGTCTACTGCGGGATAAATACCCTTGGAAGCTAATCCTCTGGAAAGTACGGTAGTAGCGTCCAAATGTGCAAATGTTGTGGCAGGAGCAGGGTCGGTCAAATCGTCCGCAGGTACATAAACAGCTTGGATCGAAGTTATCGATCCCTTGTTGGTAGAAGTAATTCTTTCTTGTAAAGAACCCATTTCTGTACTAAGGGTAGGTTGATAACCCACTGCAGAGGGCATTCTCCCTAATAAGGCGGATACCTCCGATCCTGCTTGAACAAAACGAAAGATATTATCGATGAATAAAAGCACGTCTTGCTTATTAACATCTCGGAAATATTCTGCCATAGTTAGGGCAGTTAACCCAACTCTCATACGAGCTCCCGGCGGTTCATTCATTTGTCCATAGACTAGAGCTACCTTTGATTCCTCAATATTTTTTTCATTAATTACTCCAGATTCCTTCATTTCCATATAAAGATCATTTCCTTCCCGAGTCCGTTCCCCTACTCCGCCAAATACGGATACACCTCCATGAGCTTTAGCAATGTTATTGATTAATTCCATGATGAGTACTGTTTTACCTACTCCTGCCCCCCCAAATAGTCCGATTTTTCCTCCACGCCGATAAGGCGCTAAAAGATCGACTACCTTAATACCTGTTTCAAAGATAGATAATTTCGTATCTAACTCAATAAAGGCAGGCGCGGATCTATGAATAGGGAATGTTGCACTAGTATCTACAGGACCCAAATTGTCAATAGGCTCCCCAAGAACGTTAAAAATTCGTCCGAGAGTAGCTCCACCGACCGGAACACTAAGAGGAGCTCCTGTGTCAATCACTTCCATTCCTCTCATCAACCCGTCTGTAGCACTCATAGCTACAGCTCTAACTCGATTATTTCCTAATAATTGTTGGACCTCACAAGTCACATTAATTTGCTTATCGGCAGTGTCCCGACTCTTGACTATCAAAGCATTATAAATATAAGGCAACTTGCCCGGGGGAAAAGTGATATCCAGCACGGGTCCAATAATTTGATCAATACGTCCTGCATTTTTTTCTTCAATTGTGGAAACCCCGGGACGCGAAGTAGTAGAATTGGTTCTCATAATTATCACATAATTTAAAAAAAAAGGGAATTTGTCGAAATTTTTCTTTTTTTTTTTTCTTGTTGAATAATGCCAAATCAAATAAAAAAAAATGTCCAAAAATCAAAAAGTGAAAAGGAAATGAATTAGTTAATTCAATAAAAAGAAAAGGGGACTAGCAATTGATTTCGTTGCCTAAGCGAATCCCATTCACTCGTTTACTCATGGAATGAGTCCGGTGGAAAGTTCAATCAATCTTTTTTTTTCATAGACATTTTTCCTTTTGTCAAGGATCTTTGCCTCTTCTACTTTCCTGTCTAGGACTTCAATATACAAAATATATACTACTGTGAAGCATAGATTGCTGTCAACAGAGAATTTTTTTAGTATTTAGGTATTTAGATTCAAAATAAGAAAGGGGCCTATTAAGATAAGAACTTATAAAATTGTAAAATAAGGATTAAGGGATTAGTTTGGGTTGCGCTATATCTATCAAAGAGTATACAATAATGATGGATTTGGTGAATCAAATCTATGGTTTAATAATGAACCATGTTAAGTTACTATAACAATAACTCAATTCCTATTGAATTCCTATAGTAGAATCCTATAGGATAGAACGTACACAGGGTGTACGCATTATATATGAATGAAACATATTCATTAACTTAAGCATACTCCCTTTTTTATTTAATGAGTTGATATTAATTGAATATCTTTTTTTTTTTAAGATTTTTGCAAAGGTTTCATTTATGCTTAGTCCATATCGAGTAGACCCTGTCGTTGTGAGAATTTTTAATTCATGAGTTGTAGGGAGGGACTTATGTCACCACAAACAGAAACTAAAGCAGGTGTTGGATTTCAAGCTGGTGTTAAAGATTATAAATTGACTTACTACACCCCGGAATACGAAACCAAGGATACTGATATCTTGGCAGCATTCCGAGTAACTCCTCAGCCCGGGGTTCCGCCTGAAGAAGCAGGGGCTGCAGTAGCTGCGGAATCTTCTACTGGTACATGGACAACTGTTTGGACTGATGGACTTACCAGTCTTGATCGTTACAAAGGACGATGCTATCACATCGAACCCGTTCCTGGGGAAGACAGTCAATATATCTGTTATGTAGCTTATCCATTAGATCTATTTGAAGAGGGTTCTGTTACTAACATGTTTACTTCCATTGTGGGTAACGTATTTGGTTTCAAAGCCCTACGTGCTCTACGTTTGGAGGATCTACGAATTCCTGCTGCTTATGCAAAAACTTTCCAAGGTCCGCCTCATGGTATCCAAGTTGAAAGGGATAAGTTGAACAAGTATGGTCGTCCTTTATTGGGATGTACTATTAAACCAAAATTGGGATTATCTGCAAAAAATTACGGTAGAGCATGTTATGAGTGTCTACGCGGTGGACTTGATTTTACCAAAGATGATGAAAACGTAAACTCACAACCATTTATGCGCTGGAGAGACCGTTTTGTTTTTTGTGCCGAAGCAATTTATAAAGCACAAGCCGAAACCGGCGAAATCAAGGGGCATTACTTGAATGCGACTGCAGGTACATGCGAAGAAATGATTAAGAGAGCTGTATTTGCGAGGGAATTAGGGGTTCCTATTATAATGCATGACTACATAACTGGAGGATTCACCGCAAATACTACTTTGGCTCATTATTGCCGCGACAACGGCCTACTTCTTCACATTCACCGAGCAATGCATGCAGTTATTGATAGACAGAAAAATCATGGTATGCATTTCCGTGTATTAGCTAAAGCATTGCGTATGTCTGGGGGAGATCATATCCACTCCGGTACAGTAGTAGGTAAGTTAGAAGGGGAACGCGAAATGACTTTAGGTTTTGTTGATTTATTGCGTGATGATTATATTGAAAAAGATCGTTCTCGCGGTATCTTTTTCACGCAGGACTGGGTATCCATGCCAGGTGTTATACCGGTGGCTTCAGGGGGTATTCATGTTTGGCATATGCCAGCTCTGACCGAAATCTTTGGAGATGATTCCGTATTACAATTTGGTGGAGGAACTTTAGGACATCCTTGGGGGAATGCACCAGGTGCAGCAGCTAATCGGGTGGCTTTAGAAGCCTGTGTACAAGCTCGTAACGAAGGGCGCGATCTTGCTCGTGAAGGTAATGAAATTATCCGAGCAGCTTGCAAATGGAGTCCTGAACTAGCCGCAGCTTGTGAAGTATGGAAAGCGATCACATTCGACTTCAAGCCGGTAGATACTATCGATGAAGAAGCGAAAGAAGAAGCGAAATAGGTAGAGAAAAAATGAGTTACAAAATGCAGTAATTCTTCTAATTTATTGCAATGAAATTTGGCTCGATCTTTTAAAATTAAAAGATCGAGCCGAATTTCAATATATCTTGATACGATCATGAGACTTGCCAAATCGAGATTCTTCTATTCTATATATCTAGAATATAGAAAGGTATAATACAATAAACAAATACAAATCAAAACAGAGTATTATCATACGATAATGGAACCAAATAAGCACTATTTGTAGAAAAGAGTCTTCATTTATTAGGAAAGAATCAATATACTTTTAATGTCGAATCGGGATTCACTAAGACAGAAATAAAGCATTGGGTCGAGCTCTTCTTTGGTGTTAAGGTAGTAGCTGTGAATAGCCATCGACTACCCGGAAAGGGTAGAAGAATGGAACCTATTTTGGGACATACAATGCATTACAGACGTATGATCATTACCCTTCAACCAGATATTCTATTCCACTTCTACTTTTAAAATTTAAATTAAAGGGTATTCTGAAAGAGGTATTTCTTTCATTTTCACAATTGCTTTCTTTTGAATCCAATTTCAAGTTCGATTAGAAAGATAGAAAGGCCTTGAGAATGGAAAAATAGAAATGGAATTTTCCATTCCATTCATTTTTTTAGAGATATAGAATACTTTTATAGAATACTTTAGTTAGTATTATTTATCTATAAAAAATCTTTATTTTGCAAACTGAAAAATACAATAGTCAATATTCCTTATAATAGATATACTTAATTATATCATAAGAATCTTAAGATATATTTTGAATAGATAGAAATAGTAAATTGGAATTGAGACACCTATTCTATGACAGATTTAAACTTACCCTCTATTTTCGTGCCTTTAGTAGGCTTAGTATTTCCGGCAATTGCAATGGCTTCTTTATTTCTTTATGTGCAGAAAAATAAGATTGTCTAGAACCGACGGGGACAAATTTGCTCAATGTATTTCCAGGATCATAATACAAATATTTTGTAGTGTAAGTAATATATTAATATGATAGGGTATGTAACTCTTTCTACACACAAATGAAAAACATCTATGGATGCGGATATAGGCTACGAGCATAAATGCATACATATGCGTAGCCGAGTATAGCGAGTTTTTTTAAGTGGATCCTGGAATTTTTTTGAATAGAAAGTCAATGTATCTAACCAATTATTTCACAGGAGTACTAGCTGCTGAAGACGATTTCAGAATCAAAAAAAGTAAAGTCAAAATCATTTAGCTTATTCTCTCAATTTCAATTAACCGCTGCTGGATTTAGTATATCTAATATGAATTGGCGATCAGAACACATATGGATAGAACTTCTAAAAGGTTCTCGAAAAAGAGGTAATTTTTTCTGGGCCTGTATTCTTTTTCTAGGTTCATTAGGATTCTTAGGGGTTGGGGCTTCCAGTTATCTTGGTAAGAATATTATATCCGTACTTCCATCTCAACAAATTCTTTTTTTTCCACAGGGGGTCGTGATGTCTTTCTACGGAATCGCGGGACTATTCATTAGCTCCTATTTGTGGTGCACTATTTTGTGGAATGTAGGCAGTGGTTATGACCGATTTGATAGAAAAGAGGGAATAGTGTGCATTTTTCGTTGGGGATTCCCTGGAATAAAACGTCGCATCTTCCTTCGATTCCTTGTGCGGGATATCCAATCAATTAGAATTCAGGTTAAAGAGGGTATTTATCCTCGTCGTATCCTTTATATGGAAATACGTGGGCAGGGGGTCATTCCCTTGACTCGTACTGATGAGAAGTTTTTTACTCCACGAGAAATTGAACAAAAAGCTGCCGAATTGGCCTATTTCTTGCGCGTACCAATTGAAGTATTTTGAGTACCAATTGCAATTTTTTGAATTTTAAAAGGGTATTTTCGAGTATTTAGCTAAAGGAAGGAACAACCGGGGATAAGAGAAAATTGCTTCTAATGCTTCTAATTTGTTTTGTCCAAGTGAGATATATGGCCTAATATTCTTCCCTTTTCATATGAAAGAAAGGGCTTTTTTTATTTTTTTATTCTATTTCTCTATTCCACTCCATTTCCATCGAAGAAAGAACCCAATACAATGAAATTCCACTAGTATACAAAAAGAGAAATAGATACAAACATAAAGTCTCAAACCTTGTTATAGAATTTTTGCTTAAAAAAAAAAAAGAAATATCATATAGAGTCCGCGAATGAAGCGGATTCATTAACAACTCAATTTACAGATCAAAAATGAAAAAAAAGAAAGCATTGCCTTCTTTCCTATATCTTGTATTTATCGTACTTTTGCCCTGGGGAGTCTCTTTCTCTTTTAACAAATGTCTGGAACTTTGGATTAAGAATTGGTGGAATACCAGGCAACCTGAAACTCTCTTAACGGATATTCAAGAGAAAAGGATTCTAGAAGGATTCATAGAATTAGAAGAGCTTTTTCTCTTGGACGAAATGATAAAAGAGAAACCGAAACCTCCTATAGGAATACACAAGGAAATAATACAATTGGCCAAAATAGATAATGAGGACCATCTCCATATCATTTTGCATTTCTCAACAAATATAATCTGTTTGGCTATTCTAAGTGGTTCTTTTTTTCTGGGTAAAGAGGAACTTGTCATTTTGAATTCTTGGGTTCAGGAATTCTTCTATAACTTAAATGACTCAATAAAAGCTTTTTTTATTCTTTTAGTTACGGATTTTTTTGTTGGATTTCACTCTACCCGCGGTTGGGAACTACTAATTCGTTGGGTCTACAACGATCTTGGATGGGCTCCTAACGAGCTTATTTTCACTATTTTTGTTTGTAGTTTTCCTGTGATTCTAGACACGTGTTTGAAATTTTGGGTCTTTTTTTGTTTAAACCGTCTATCTCCTTCGCTTGTAGTCATTTATCATTCAATTAGTGAAGCATAATTGGCTTTCCTAATATTAATAAAATTAACATTTTTCTTCCTTTAGAAAGAAAGCCCTTTTTCTTTTTAGCAAAATTCTTTCTATTTCTACTTCTACCTGCTCAAGGTATTCATCATTCCAGTACAACTGTTGCAGTAGAATGACAACAGACTCGTGTATAGGGAACTAGATTAACTTAGCTACCTATCTAATTTATTGTAGAAATTCCGGGATCCGCGATTGGACATGGAAAATAGAAATACTTTTTCTTGGTTAAAGGAACAGATGATTCGATCGATTTCTGTATCGATCATGATATACGTAATAACTCGGACATCTATTTCAAATGCATATCCCATTTTTGCGCAGCAGGGTTATGAAAACCCGCGGGAAGCAACTGGACGAATTGTATGTGCCAACTGCCATTTAGCTAATAAGCCCGTGGATATTGAAGTTCCCCAAGCTGTGCTTCCCGATACTGTATTTGAAGCAGTTCTTCGAATCCCTTATGATATGCAGCTGAAACAAGTTCTTGCTAATGGGAAAAAGGGAGGATTGAATGTAGGTGCTGTTCTTATTTTGCCCGAGGGATTCGAATTAGCGCCGCCCGACCGTATTTCTCCTGAGTTGAAAGAAAAGATAGGAAATCTCTCTTTTCAGAGTTATCGTCCCGATAAAAAAAATATTCTTGTGATAGGCCCTGTTCCCGGTAAGAAATATAGTGAAATTGTCTTTCCCATTCTTTCCCCCGATCCCGCTACAAAAAAAGACGTTCATTTCTTAAAATATCCCATATATGTAGGGGGAAACCGAGGAAGGGGACAGATCTATCCCGATGGTAGCAAGAGTAACAATACAGTTTATAATGCTACGTCAACAGGTATAGTAAAAAAAATACTACGTAAAGAAAAAGGGGGATATGAAATATCCATAGTTGATGCGTCGGATGGGCGTCAAGTGATTGATATTATACCTCCCGGTCCAGAACTTCTTGTTTCAGAGGGGGAATCAATCAAGCTTGATCAACCATTAACAAGCAATCCTAATGTGGGAGGGTTTGGTCAGGGGGATGCAGAAATAGTGCTTCAGGATCCATTACGCGTCCAAGGCCTTTTGTTCTTTTTCGCATCTGTTATTTTAGCACAAGTCTTTTTGGTTCTCAAAAAGAAACAGTTTGAAAAGGTTCAATTGTACGAAATGAATTTCTAGATCCCGGGATTTCTTACCAT